AGTAAAGATTCCAGCGGAGATGAAGACCCTCAGACACCTATTCTGAGGATGAAGGAAACAGTCCAAGAGAGAGATGGAGTCATCTGGTTGAAACACGACTTGAGAGACGTTTCTTGATGAGCCGGGAAAAAGACTATGTAAAGACTAGAAAGCGCTGGAATAACACTTCAGACAGGTTCTCGATAGTTGACTACTATTTACTTACTTACGACATAAAGCTGTCCTTCCAACCAGCCAACCCATATTACTTATATAAAGGTTGAACACAACACTTACTTAGGCCTGTGGTTCTTCGGCTGTTTCAGGAGCTGTAGAAAGGGATGCTTTAGCTGTTGAGGCTAAGAAGGGAATTGAGGTAAGGCTGGCATAAGAGAATGGAGTTACTGAGCTTACTGAGCTAATGGCCTAGAAGTAAGTGGAGTTAAGACAGCTCGTAGCAGTATCGGAATACAATAGAATCCCTTCTTTACTTACCTATAAAGAGTGATCACTGAACGATAAGAACAAAGCCACTTTCAGCTATAACCGGAGTGAAATGAGTTCTATAGGCCTTAGCCGGAACACTTTCTAACTAACTGTTAGCCAGTGAAGTGATTGCTGGGAGTGATCACGAACGAAGGATTAATAGAGGCGTAGTCTATAGCCGAGCTGTAACAGGAGTTCGAGTTTGAGTTACTCCAAGAACTACAGGGAATGCCGGTGCTTTTGAGGATCTGAACCTACATGATAGATCGGTTTCGGGGGATGCTCATTCAGGGGATGAGAGTCCTTTCCTCGAATTCAAAGCATTAGCTCATTGGGATTCGAACCCAACCACATACATATTTGACTGGAGTGAGACGATCCTTCTTTTATCCTTTCGATAAGAAAAGCTAGGAGTGAGACCAAAGCAGCTTGTCTGCAACAAATAGACTCAGAAGTGAGTGATCCATACCTTGACTGAAAAGCTACCAATTAGGTCAGTAGCTGGCCGAGTCGCTGATAGACCAAATAAGCACAGTAGCAGTTTAGAGCCGAAGGAGCTCTATTTGGGATTCTATAGCCTACGCGCCTGCCTTTAGGGGATCGAAGTTGGATGAATCTCCAGTGGTTCCTTCCATCGGCGTCATCGAACCACGTTAGCAATCCAGAATAACTGGAAGCTCGAAATGACCGGTCAAAGGAATTGATCCGTTTAGTTCTGTTCTTCTCCTAGTTTTATAGCACACCCATGTAGAGGGTTAAAAACAACATTCAACTTGCGGAATGGAATAAAGGCTGGTGCTAGTCTAAAAGACGAATCAGAACAGAATCCCCTTAGTAAGAGGATTAGGACAGCTTTCAAAGGTTAGAGATAGACAAATGAAAAATGTCTTAGAGAAGGAGCTGCATCGAATGCCATGGTTCTTGTTCAAGAAGAAAAGTCTCCATAAGCCTAGGAAGGTAAGGAATGTGAGTCACCCTGACCCTAAGCCAGAGAAGTTTGGCAAGTAAATGTGAATTAGAAGAAGTTTGAATGAAGGGAATGTAAGTGAGTGAAGCAAGAACAATGCTAGCCTCGTCGACTCTGGAATGAATATATCAACCATTCAGAAGAATCTCTTTTCTTCTGTGAAGGTGAGAGAAGGACTGGCCTTAACAACGAATTTCGTAAAGCGCAAGAAGGGGCTTGGAAAAAGCATTCGAAGGAACTCGGACATCGCGCGGCCATCGGTCAAGATCTCCCCTGATGGACATCATTACACATTCATTCAACGCTTCCCCGGCGGGGTAAGAAAGTAAGATTGAACTACTGAATAAGAGAAGCATTGTGATTTCCTTGATTTAAGGACTTTAGCGTCTCATTGCGGAAGCAGAAGTTCTTTCATTCCTCATTCACTTCTAGGACTTGGGTTAGAGAGGGGGGAATATAGTAAATAAATAAAGTCGAAGTGCAGTTCCTATTTCTCAGCTCAGATTAGAGCACCAGCTGTTACGCTGACAACCCCCGTTACGCCGCGCTTGAACTCCTAGCCCTAAGACGGAGTAGTCTTAGTAGCAGTAGGATTACCGGATTACGCTTTATGTCTTTCTTTCTTACTTTCCCTAAGCACTCATTGTATTTTAATTTGACTCGCTCAGAAGAGCTATGTATCCGGTCTTGGGAGTAAAATAAGGGCATGGCTTAAACCAGCTCCCTAGCCTAGGGTGAGGTCTCATAATAGAGTAAAGTAGGATAGAAGGATTAGCTTAGCAGTGAACAAAAATCATTCAATCAGCTCAAGAGCTGGAAAAAAAAACTTCTAGGTTTCGGAATAGAAGGAAGGGGGCTCCCAGGAGGTAAGTCCTGCTTGATTGCTTTCACCAGGTTTATAAAGACTGGTTCGAAAGGACCAGGTCGGGATAGGCTGGGAGTCGATTAGCCCGAGTTGTGTTAAGATAAGTGGCACTTGAATTTTAAGTAGACATCGGCCAGGTCTTGGATGCTGAATTATCGGTCTTACCACTTGTATCGATAGACCCACTGGAATTGAATGCTGAGGAGATTGATTTTCAATCCAATCCTGATCCTGATCTTCGAACTTTCTCTCTGCAAAAGGCTTCTGGCAAAGCTCGAACATCGTATCGTTAGCTCCTTTTAAAAAGGAAGACAGAAGAGCTGGTAGGACGGACTGGTAAGGGATGAAATTACTTATTACTTATGAGTGGAGAGCTTCGCTTTTTTCTATAACTGTCACTGGAACAGAAGGCCTAGTACTCCAATTGGCTTAAGTGCACTCCCAATGATATTCTAGTCTTCTTTCTTAAGAAAATATAGATATTATCGTGGAAAGAAATCTATCTATTGAAGGGAGTCCAACTTAATTCAGTTTGATCCCAAGAGACGGTATGGAACGCTCGTATAGAACCCCATCCAATAGAACTCAAACCGCTGGGAATGCAACGGGATGGATGTCAACTGGTAAGAATAGCCTTGGTCTGGAGATCTTTACAACAGGAGATCAGGAGTTAGCTCGCTTGGACGGAGAGCACGAGAAAGAAGGGGCAGTCTAACTGAACTCCACTCGTTTAGAAGAAGCCTCGCCAGTCAGGGGGATAGGGAAAATTTCTTCACAGCATGAAGAAAAGAGAGGGATTCAAAAAGGGCTGGCTCCTTAGAAGGGATTTGAGTGCTTTAGACTAAGAAGTGAGATTAGATAGGCTTGTCTTAGGATTTGATGCACATTCAAGGGCAACTACTGCTTATGGGTAGGCACCTAGTGCTACAATGGCTGTAACAGATTCAGAGATTGCATTTGCCCTTGGATACACACCACACATTGATTGGATTTGAAAGGTACGAAGGGTCCATAACGGACAGGAACTACAACTATTGATACTCGGTCTAGACTAGGGGGGGGGAAGGCACTGCGGAAACGGGACTGCTGTACTGTAAAGGGGTTACCGTCGAAGGTAAGGACAGAGACTGATTAAATGGGGAGGACAGATATAGGCAGACACTTCCAAAAGGCAGAAGCATTGGCTTTTAGGACGCACTCAAACTTCCATTAAAATTCCAGGTGGCAAAACAACTCCATCCAATAAGAAAGAGGAATGTGCTAACGCCAATAAGCGTATAAGAAAAGGACTAGAACTGGCTGAAAGCACTTACCACTAGAAAGAAATTAGCCTGACAGAAAAAGTAAGACCCCTCTCCCTCTCCTTTCAGTCGAGTTCCCTCTTTTATAAGAGTAATAAATTACCTTGGACCTCTCGCAACAAGTGCTCGAGTAGATAAATACCTCTCCTTTCAGCCGAGTTGCTAAAGCACCTCTCCTGCTTTCTAAAGCTAAAAGGCGAGTGACTTCATACCTTTCCTCAAAGCCGCCTACCGTGCAACGAGCAACGACCTGGCCTGGGACGAAGTAAACCCTTACCAGGGTTGAGAAGCTTACTATTACTAAGCCTTTTGCCCTCCCAGATTCAGTCTCAGTAATGGCTTCTATGATAGAGTAATTTAGCTATAGAGTTTTCAGCTAAATAGCTCTTTCGAATACTTCCTCCGTTCGTGCTTACCTTTGTATCTATATTTTCCCTCCCAATGAAAACGAGGAGAAGAGGTCACGTCTCAGCCCAGGAGAAAGAGAACTACTCGACTAAGAAGTCAGTGTTGGAGGTGTACTAATCCCTCTCTTCTAGCCGGAAAGACTTTTTAACCAATTCCATTAATAAGCTAAAGAGAAGTTACAGAAGTACGGAAGTGACAGAGAAGTAAACCTTCTTAGCCAAGGGCAGCGCAGCGCCTCTGATACTGAACTAGATGCCGCAAAAGCACCAACTCTGGCATCATATCCCGAAGATAGTCATTTCAGTCTGTTGGGCAGCGTTTTATAGAAGTGACGGAAGCCAACCGACTGACTTGCAGCTGCCAGTGTCCGCCTGACTTTCTTCTCTTTTACTATAGATGGGAGTCTATATTCAGCATATAGGTTACTACACTGAAAGCCTAATAGTAGGTCTGCAAGCCTAATTCGGATTCTTTTTCTAACGTCCTACCTACAGGCGCATAGGAGCTAGTTTTCCAACCGCGGAACAATATCTTACACTTAGATTCCACCATAGTGCTAGATTAACTAGGCCTTCCCTCCACTAAACAGATTCCATCGTAGTGGATAGAAGTCTTTAGACTAAGGGCAGACCGCAAGGGCAAATCTTAGGCATTGGTTCCGAGGACGGTAGCCTACTGAGAATGAAGGAAGAGAAGCGATTTTGAAGACTTTCTAAGATATTTCCACGATCAATACCGACTTCCTTATCTTTTCTCTTGGAAGTCGAACCTTTATCTGTATGGAAAAGAGGGCTTCTACCTATACTTGGTTGAGAAAGGGCTGAATGGTCCAGGACAAGAAAAAGCCACTAAAAAGAACTGTAGGTCATACAGGGTAGTCCACTTTATCTTTATCCGTGACTCTGAGTACAAGATTTCCGGGATCAAGAAAGTCGCAAATAAATATGCTGGGCTGGACTCTTTTCTCGTATGCCCGGAAAACGTTGTTTCGATAGAACTCAGCTTGCTGCATAGCTCGTCTAAACAAAACACTCCAGATCCGCACTTCCCTTTAAATATACTCCAAAGGGACTAAGCTTGACTAAGAAGGGCTTTGCTCCGCATGAGACAAAGTTATCAAAAAGTACTTATTCCAATTTAGATAACCCTGATTAGAAACACACTTGACCGTTTTCTAGCTTGAACCAGAACAAACATTAAACGCCCGGAACAACTGTTAGAATTTCGATCGAACAAGTATTGGCATTCTGTCAGCATTTCCCCCGCGGTCAGTGATAGTTAGGAAAGGAAGAAAGAAAGGGTGATACACGAGAAGCTAGGTCAGGTATATATAGCGATTGCAGATGGTGCACCAGTTTCGTATACATAGGCCCTGGTTGGTAAGGTGATGAGATCGACACATTATATGCGATCTACGTTCATAGGTTCTACCTTGAAGCTCTTCTCCTTTCCTTACTCTAACAAGTAAGCAAATAGGAATTACCTTGTTAAGCAACGTAAATTTAGTGAGTTTTGGGAGGTTAGCCTTAACACATCCAAATCTTCCGAAGTCAATGCGGTAGCAGCCACTGTCCCGACCTTTTCTGTCACTCCTTCCTTTGAAAGGAGCTTCTCGCCGTTAAACTCAGCTCTTTTTCCGGCTTTACCGATTAGATCAGTTTAGACCTTACCTTGGGATTGGTTTTTTTCCTTTAAGGCTGACCCTTCTTATAGAAAACTGGCATCTAGAAAACTGGCATCCAAAGGTCCTCAACCAGGGAGAAATCGACAAATCTAGGATAAAGTCCACTTGAATCGACCAAAGGGGAAGGAAGTATGAAAATCCAATTCTTTGACGGAAACTCAAGGCTAACCTACAAGCTAGCCTCGTCGAATCGACTCACTCTACTAACCTCAAAGGGAATCTGAGAAACAAGTAGATCAAGGATTCCCATGTTGCCTATGGTGTCTTGCGAATTCCTAGGAATGTTAGGAATGGGAGAACCAGTAATCCCAGGAATAGGAGGTAAGGAGATTAGTTGGTTAAGGAATCCCAGGTTAGGAGATTAGATTGGTTGGTTCTGGAATCCCTGGAATGTTAGCAATGGGAAGAGTTCACCTTGCTCCCTCTCCTTTTAGTCGAGTAATCAATCCCTCTCGCAGAAAGCTCAAGTATGTAAACAACCTCTCCTTTTCAGTCGAGTCACTTTGTACCTCTTCTTTTAGTCGAGTTACGTCAGTACCTCTCGCAACAAGTACTCGAGTCACAAAACTAAAGGTCGAGTCATGACTTCGCCCTCAGGTGGGAGGAGAAACTGTACAGGACATAGCTTTCCGCCTTTTTCTTTCACAAAAAAATGAACCACCAAAAACTGTAGATTTTTTTTTTGAAAAGAGTTTTGTGGCCTTTTCAAAAAAGAAAGAAGTGCTACTCAAAATGGCGGAGCTAGATCCTTACAGATCGTGGATTCAGAGTGGCGCTCGCTTTATTAAAACCGGAAAGACTTTATCGTAGAAGCGGGACTTAGAAAAGTCCTCAAATCTCTTTCTGACCATGGTGTCAATAGCCCATACTTTAAGTCTTTTTTTTAAAAAGACAACGTGAAGAGGAATAGATCAACAAAACAAAGAAAGGACAGGAACAGGGGTTGTTGCAGAATTGGGTTCGAGTCCCAGGGACGCAATGTGGCTGCTTAAAAAACTGATTCAACGAGATATCGATTTGTCCCCATTAAGATTTCAAACTTGTCGTCTACTTTCAGGAAATGTTCGGAACAGAGAACTGACAATAATACAACGCCGCATTCTCCGAAGATTGAGGAACAGGAAGAGATCTATTAAGAAGAGAAAGATTTATCCGAAAAAATATCTTACCAGTTACATACAATTACAAACTACACGAAAGTTGCCCCTTTTTCATGGGGATTTACCCATCACAGAGATGCACAGAGGAACAAAACGAACTTCATATATCCCTTTTCCACTCAATCCAGAAACAAGATTTGACGTTATTCCGCTTCGTCTCCATTTTCTTGAAACTATTCCTCAAGCAAGGCAGCCGATAAGTCATCGAAGGGTTTGTGTGAATAAAGGAATGGTAAGCATTACTCATTTGAAACTTTCCCACGGTGATATAATATCTTTTCAAGAAAATAACGCGATAATACGCGGTGAAGAAATAAGGAGATCTTTCTATAAAGAAATTTCAGTTGAAAAAATCATAGGCAAATTACTGCATCAACCGCTAAGAATGTGGAGAAGAAGCAAAACTGAATGGTTCCACCTACTCAAAACTAAGAGGGGATGCCGCCTACTACTAAAATCCCGGTTTTTGCAACAGTTGCGTTCTTCTATGCAAGAAGAAGACTTAGAAAGAACAAAGAAGTTTGGATCCGAAAAAGTATGCTTAGGAAGTTCCTTCGCTGAGCACAAGAGAATGAAGAGGAATTTGTTAAAATCCCTATTCTTATCGAAGAGAAGGAAGGAGAAAAACCTAAATCTTCCTACTCGAACAATCAGTCCTATAGTTTACAACTCTTCTTTATCTTTATATAGTAATTCGACCTATTGCTTCGCATCCCCCCATAAGTTGACTATGAAGAGAAGAATCAAAAGGATCGAACTACCTACTCATTATTCGGAGGTTAATCATAGAACACCAAAAGCTGTGGTATCTTATGGACCTAACATAGGTCATATCCCTCACGACATAAGATTAAAAGATCCAAACCTTCCTCTTCGGAGCAGAAACGGACGTGGCCAAAACATATAAAGATCGGCGTAGTCACTCATAGGGACATCTCTATCCGGATAGAGGATAGTCTAGATCGATTCATAGATGGATTTTTTCATCTAGATAGGTATCCCCGTGGATAGAGAGAAAGATAGGGATCCATCTAGATCTTGATTCACTATTTCCATTTTTTTGACTTAGTCTTATTAATTGGGTGGGGTTCGGGGAGCATGCCCGGCATAATCAAGGCCGTCGCCCCTTCTTCGACGGGGATGGGCGGATAAATTCGGGTTCCTAGTCCGGGTGGGTGGTCCAGTTGAAGTCGGAAAGTCCGATAGAGAACAAAAGATTTAATGAAAAGATAAGCAATAGAAGTGGCCAGGTCACCCGGCCTAGAAAACTCGCTTAGACAAAGACTCAATCAATTTTTCGGAAAGGAGGGGTAGTAGGAGTCAAGATATTGCGTATAAATATATATAAAGAGAGAGTCTCTTAAGCGGCCGAGAATCTTATGTCAAAAGGACCAAGGACGATCTTTTCGGAAAGGAGGAGTCAGTCTTCTTTGAAGATCGAGGAATAAATCGGACAATTATGCCATTCGGAAGAAGTCTTCTACAGAGGGAAAGCCTGTATCGAGTAAGTGGAGAGGAAAGATCCCCGGAGATTCTGATATTATTCCATTCCAGTGGCTCGACCAGTAACCAATGGAGAAAACTCAAAAATCCTTTGTTTCCCGGTAGAACCCTATTTCGCCTAAGTTGTTTCGGAACCGGAAAAAATAAGCGGTTTTTCGCACAGCTTGCTCATAGTGCAGGTCCAACTTGTATATCGTATTTGGCCGAAGAAGCATCGGCCAGGTTGGAGTTCTTGCCTTCTTGGGACTCCATGGCCCAAGATCTGCTTTCATTATATGGGCAATATCGATCTACTTTAGTAGATCATATGGATGTAGAAAAAGCTTCAGATTTTTTTGAATTGGAAACATCTCTTTTCCATTTCTATTTACCTAGTTCATATCTTTCATTCGTGTGTTCCCGGGAGGAATTAGATCTCTTCAATCTCGGGATACCACCTAAATAACAGCGGCCAAAAAGTCAAATAGATCGGGAAGAAAGAGTCTGAGGTTGGGTCGGACGACATACATCTTGGTGGGTTCCACCACCAACTTTCTTTATGTGAGTGATTTTGACCCTTATCTTCTCCAAAAACAAACATCTTTAGCCACCCTTTTAATCTAATGCAATTAATTGGCCATCTTATACCACATCACAGAGGTTTCTTCCTCTAAATTCCATTTCCCTTCCTCGTTTTAAAGAAAAAGTCATTTTGCATACCTGCATGGATTATATGTCCAGATAAACCCCCGACCTGGTAAGTCTTTCGACCTCAATCACTTGATCAGCAGATGGGAAGCTTGAAAAGATGAGAGCTCCTTCTTCCGTAAAATCAAGCAAAACGGCTGTTGCAACTACAGGTGAAAGTGACACGGGTCTTGTATGATGGAGAAAAAATTACCATAATAAAAAGGTAGATACGGTTGAGTAGTGAGGTGGGGAAGTTCTTCCACTCCAAATCAGAATAGAAAGAAGAACCCTGTCCCCCGAGTGGAAGGAGGTTTTAGTCATCAATAGATAGGAGATGGTTCAAAAAAAATAATTAATAGGAAAGGTACGGGCTACTTTATCTCTCGAGGTAAACCATATTCTACATCTTAATAGCCCCGTGCTTTATTAGCGCAGTTTTAGAGAAGGGAGGACCGAACAATATGACAGGGCAAGGAGAAAATCTTAGCTTAGTTAGGAAGGCAATATTCCGCGTGCTAAGGCGCGCGTAAGCATCAAAGCCCATAGCGCGATAAGAAAGAATTCTGAGTCTGGGCGGCGGGCAGTAGAGAAAGAATAACAGCAGGCATTGATAGGACACATGCGTCATGGTCTACCTACTTCGTAACAATGGTTCCTGATGAGAACTACCTTGATGCTGCATCAAGGTTGGTTGTTAGGGATGAGGTAGAAATGTAGTTTACGTTTCAACTGGATCAGTTCGCCTGCAGGGACGAATGAAGGAAAGAAAATCTTCGGAGAGATCAATCCTGTTCCCGAAGACCGCGCTACTTGGCTTAAGCGGTACCTCATAGGGCTACTGCTGGACATAGAGGCCGGTGTTTCTAAATCTTGGACTGACGTCTCCGCAGCTCTCTATGAAAGTTCGTGAAGCTGGTTTGATGAAATATTCTGCAAAACCAGAGCACGTGAGTCCTCATTATAATAGACACTGGTATCGCCACATCCTTGTGGCGTTCTCTCCCGGCGGTATCCTACCACTTCCATTTCAGGTTTGGTTATGGTTCCCAGATGAAATATTAATCACTTGTTATCATATAGGTATGGTGCCAGACATGCTTCTGTCTTCGTGTTCTCCGGATTGGGGGGTCATGCGGAGCGCTTTGCCACCGATCTCGATTTGAAGCTCAATGAGGACACCGGCTTGTTGACAGAAAATATTTTTCTCGGGTTAAAGCCAGTTTGTTTGGCTTATTGCGCGTGGTGGTACAGGGCGAGAGTTGACAATCCCCGTTGAGAGTTTCCCAGATCCTCTGGCCGTGCGTTTTGTTTTAGGCCGGGTCGAAAAGACCAATTAGAAAAGTTTCAAAAATATGGTCTGATGCTTTGGTGCTATGACCTCGCCCGCCAGAAAGTATCTCCGAAAGGAATCGGAGAGAAAGCGGTCAGGTTGACTTTCGACGTCGTGTCATCTCGTATTTGGTCTAGATCTTATCAATAGTTAGATAAGATTGAAAGAAAACAAAAGAAGAGTGCTGTGGTCTTGCTATGGCTCTGGCGCCGAAAGGCCCCTCTTCGTTTCACTCGAGCCTCCCCTCTCGTCCTCTCCTCTGGTAGGATACAGTAATAAGACTGTAAGCGCATCTGAGCGCCTTTTTCCCGCGACAATATATGGACACTAAGGTTAGTGCCATAGGGCGAAGCGGGACATGTTCGACCTCACGTCTAACCAGCGTCAGGTCGAACGAGCCCCCTAGCTCTTTCTTGTTTGAAGACCGGAACATTAGCAAGATGGATTAGGATGGCTCTTCGGGATATTAAGCCCCGTAGGAATACTAGCAAATCCAATGTTACATGTATTTTAGGGCAAGGAAGGGCTATCTTTACTCTTTAGTTTGAGAGGGAGAAGGCTTCCTTTTCCGCGTAGGCAGATTAGCAATCCATAGTCTTACTAAAAGAGTCTTGGACTTAGATTTCCTCCTCCTCGAGGATGATGGATCCGGGGAGGGGGAAAAGATGAGGCTATCTGGTAGATAAAGACAGATCAACATGGCAAGGACATGCTTCGAATATCAGATAAGAAGAGATTCTGACGTCTGAGATTGCGTGCCTTGCCCGGTCAGTTGATAGGGGAGCAAGAACAAAGTAGTTAGACCGGAGCTTACCGAAAGGCTAGTTTCCATCCATAAGCATTACATTCGCAGGTACCTCAAGGTCCGCAGGAATTTCTTACTCGAGTGAAACGCACTTTAGTGACTAGAGAACTTCTTTCTCTAGGAGAGGTGCTTTAGCAACTCGACTGAAAGGAGAGGTGCTTTAGCAACTCGACTGAAAGGAGAGGTACTCTATCTCTAGATGTGAGGGAAGGAAGGGACTAGGAGGGAAGGGGAATTCATTCCTTAATTGAATCCAATCCCATCCAGCATAGGCCCTCATCAACATGCGTTAATGAATTGCTTTGCCCTCCTTTTAGGAGTGCTTCCCCTCTCGCTATGCTCGAGTCACTTTTTGTACCTAAAACCCTCAAGCTGTATTTCTTTTGCTGTCGTTAGGGCTTTTTTATTTAACAAGTTTTTCTACTTTCGTTTTTGATGGAATTGAAAGTGTTCACACCTGCCTTTCCGGAGTCACTCTATATCGTTAAGTAGGATCAGGGAAAATTAAGTACTGTTACTTTCTAGCTCTCCCGATCCCAAGATCAGCACCCTTCGAAAAGGCTTAGAGCAGTAGCTTCTCGCACTAACCCGCCTTCTTTCTTTTCGGGCGTACGTACTTCTTCCTCCTATTCTCCTTCGATACGTGCCTGCGCTACTGCAACAGCTAGAGATAATGGCCTAAAAGCAGTACGGATTCGGACATGGGAGCATTAGGAAAATTCTTTCTAGCTTATATGATTCACATGTGAGTCACTCCTTTAATAAGGTAGTAGGCTTACTTCCTTCTTAGAGGACAGGTAGTTAACTAATTGCTCTTCTTAGAGAGAAGGAGATGCTTGAACAACCTATTCTCAAACAACTTATTCTTGCTGCCTATTTTCATCGTGAGAAAGAAGAGCTAGCTTTCTCCTTATGAAGAAGATTGTCTTGGTACTTCATCTACTTCAGAGGATTAGCTTTTAGGGGCTTCAAATTGAATCTCTTCACTCGGAAAACTCAACCTTTAGGAAGAAGTTCCCATTCTAATAACTTGAGTTTAGTATAGTAAGAGTAGGAAGAGAGGCTTAACGATGTTTTTTTCCCCGGCATTGGCTAGAAAGATAGGAATGATATACCCTGGTATGTGCCCTCGGACTGCTTTGCCCTAAAATCCGCAGGGGAAAATCAAAAAGTTGTGTACATGGTTCACAGGGGAGAGATTGGGCATGGGAAGCACCTCACTTTCTTTGTGGGTCACGAGAAAGGTCATCCAGCAGAGCGTTAGGAGGTAAATACGTAGGTGGCTATCAGCCGGTTGGCATGTCCCTAGTTCACCGAGGGGGGGATTCCTTTGGTTAGTGGGA